CATAAATCTCTTCAATCTAGATAAGAAAAAAAGACAAGATAATTTCTAATAGAATCTATTAAAACAAAAAGAAAAAAGAGAAAAGAATTTCTAAAATACTCTAGTTGGAGCTGGAACTGCTGTTTTCTTGATCCACCCAATTGGTCAAGGAAGTTTTTCGGATGAGACATTCATAAACGACTCTACCGTAATTCTTAGCAGATAACCCCAATGAAAATAGTACACTATAGAAATATATAATAACAAATTACTAAAAAGATTAATAAAAAAAAGAAAATATATGAAGAAATTCGTCCAGCCCCCACATATTTGATAGCCTCTCCCATAAAAAAACTTGAAATACCAACTCCATTTGGAATTCCATCAATTACTTGTCTATCAAAAAAATAATTGAATTTAGCTAACTTTCTTACACTCGCAATTAAAGATACTTCAAGAAAAGCATCTATATAACCCCGATGATATGACCAATCATATATAACATTGATGATTTTCTCAGCAATCATTTTTTTAGGAACACTTTTTTGAAAGAAATTTAAAAAGTTCAAATTTTGTAAAGAAGAAAAAACAGGTTGATAGAAAAAAGACGCTATCAATATTCCGAAAAAAGCTATACTCACAGAAAAAGTTGCATTTGTAAAAAATTCATACCAATCCACAGAATTCTTTGAATTTTGATGTAAAAGGTCTATAGACGGAATTAACAATTTGGATAATATATCCAAACCTATTCCTTCTTGGCTGAAAGAAATTCCAATGGACCCAATGAAGAAAGTAAATAATACTAAGATAAGCATAGAAAATAGCATAGTATTGTCTGATTCATGAGGATAAAAAAAAGGAATGTTTTTATTACCAAAATGGGTACTATCAAGAAAAAGACGTGTTATGCTTTTGACATTTCGATTTGAATATGTCCTCTTTCGAAAAAAGGAAGTCCTTTCATTATTATTCATTGTTAATAAAGCTAATAAATGAATTTTCTTTTTTAATTTTTTTTTTCCTTCTTTGCCCCATAAAGATATTGAATAGAATGAACTATTTTTCTTTCCATTGAAATTTTGAAAATGAACGTTGAAATATCCTTCAAAAACAAGTAAATAGATTCGAAACATATAAAATGCAGTTAATCCTGCTGTGGAACAAGCTATTATTGCGAAAATTGGTGAATACAACCAACTATCATCAAGAATCTCATCCTTGGACCAAAAACAAGCAAAAGGTGGAATACCACAAAGAGAAAGTGTACCTATTAAAAAAGCGATTTTTGTAATTGGCGCATGTTTTGTTAAACCGCCCATAAGAACCATATTTTGACTTCTCTCGGGAGAATATCCAACAATTGCTTCCATTGAATGAATAATGGATCCCGATCCTAAAAACAACAATGCTTTTGAATAAGCATGAGTGATCAAATGAAATAAAGCGGCTCGATAAGAGCCCATACCTAAAGCTAACATCATATAACCCAATTGAGACATTGTAGAATAGGCCAAATTTTTCTTAATATCTTTTTGAGCAATAGCTAAAGTTGCCCCTAATACTACTGTGATTATACCTATCAAAGCTATTCCACTCATTATGGAGGGTATAGCTATGAAAAGAGGAAGAAGTCGAGCTACAAGAAAAATTCCTGCTGCTACCATAGTAGCAGCATGTATAAGAGCAGAAATAGGAGTAGGCCCTTCCATAGCATCTGGTAACCATACATGAAGAGGAAATTGGGCAGATTTCGCAACTGAGCCGCAAAATAACAAGAGGGCACACAAAGTAACAAAAAAAAGATTAACCTCATTCTTATAAATCAAGTGATTGAATATTTGAAATAAATCCCGAAATTCCAAACTACCCGTTATCCAATAAATACCTAAAATTCCTAATAATAAACCAAAATCTCCTACACGATTAGTTACAAACGCTTTTTGACAAGCATTTGCCGCAATAGGACGTGTGAACCAAAAACCTATTAATAGATAAGAACACATTCCAACCAATTCCCAAAAAATATAAACTTGTATCAAATTGGAACTAGTAACTAATCCCAACATTGAAGTATTAAAAAAACTCAAATAAGTAAAAAATCGCAAATATCCTTGATCATGAGACATATAATGATCACTATAAATCAGAACCAGAATACCAACAGTAGTGATTAATATCGACATAATAGAAGTAAGTGAGTCGATGAAGTAGCCAAACTCTAAAGAAAGATCATTATTTATGGTCCAAGACCAGACATATTGATAGATAGAACTGTTCTTAATTTGATGAATAGATAGATCGATCGAAAAAATCATAACTATCGTTAACAATAAAATACTAGGAAAAGCCCACATACGGCGAAGATTTTTTGTTGCCGTGGGAAAAAGTAGAAGTCCGAACCCTATTAAAATAGGAACTGGAAGTGGTATGAAAGGTATGATCCATGAAGATTGATGTGGATATTCCATACAAAAAAAATAAAGAATAAAAAATATTTTGATTCTTAATGAATTTTGTTTCTTATTCGTTTGGTTTATCTCTTTTGTAAAGGGTTCGATTAATAAAAAAGGGGATATCTAAATAGAATTTTAGATTTTTCATTATTCTAAATCTTTGTACAATATTGGAAATTTTGTAAAGTACAAAGTACAAATAGACCAATAACCAAATTCCTAGTGAACAAAATGATTATTATTTTTAGGAATAGTAATTAAGATTCCTATTTCGAATTACTATAGTTAGTAAAAATTTCTTTTTATTTTATTAAGAAATAGTAAATTACTATTATAAATATAAATGACTATTTATAAAATAAAGAATAATAAAAAAATAAATAAAAAAATGAAATTTGTAAAATAAAAATTTTTCTCTATAGAGTTTATAGAGTTAAGGGTTAAGGTAAATAATTACACCAAAACTAAGAACATTCGTTTCTTTTTATATGAATAAGAAAAAAAATTCATATGACATGACCCAATAAAATAATCTTTTTTTTTTTCTTATTCAGAAACATTATTATTAACTAATTGATTAATTGATTATTTTACAATAAAAAGACAAAGAGATCTATATATATTTATGTTTGGAAAAATTTAGAAAAGCTTTCTAATATTCAATAATATTCAATGTTTTTAGTTTAGATAGAAAAAAAGAGGGAATTCAGATAGATAAGACATATGGCTAATTAAAGAATAATTCATTTACAGAAGAAATGTCTTTCACATCGAACTATAGCAATGAAAAAACTATCCTAGTTGGATGGCAGTTCCAAAAAAGCGCACTTCTATATCAAAAAAAAAAATTCGGAAGAGTTTTTGGAAAAAAAAGGGATATTGGACAGCATTGAAAGCCTTTTCATTAGCTGAATCTATTTTGACAGGGAACTCCAACAGTTTTGTCTTGGACGGGGAACTCCAACGATCTCTAACAGTTTTTTTTGGTAAAAAAAAAACTGTTTAATTTAATCTGAATTAGCTCGATTCAAAGAGTATTCTTTAATACTAAGTTGTATACTCATAAAGAATATTTACTAATATCGAAGATTGACCATCTATTTAGAATATATTATATATAGATTATATAATATATTCTAAATTATATAATCCAAAATTTTTTGAATCTAGTGTTAAATTTTAGATATATTAATTAACTATTTCATTGAAAAAAGTGGAAATGCATTTCTTTAGAGTCAGAAAATGAAATAACTAAAAAATGAGTCATAAACAACTAAAAAAAAATGTTGTTTTTCATTCCTCCTGGATTGAAGTCAGAACTATCTAGTTTCAGTTTCAACAGTGCTGTTTTTGAATTTGAAAAAGTGTAAACTACGAAAAACACATTCCCTTTAATTTGAAAACGAAGACTGGAAATGAAAAAAACAAGAATACAACTTCGTCTTGAAATTGAAACATTCTAGTTTCTTATTTTAATATTTTTGATTTATATATATATATAATAAAAAAATTATATATTGATAATAAATTAAATTAAGAAATTACTATACTTATAGTTCTTAATAGTTAATATTATTTAAATTATTCTATAATATGTATAATATTTCTATATTTGTTCTATATTTGAATAAATCCAAATTTCAAATTATTTTAATAAAATAAATCTTTATTATAGAACGATAATAGAATTCTTGAAATTGTTTAATGTTTAGTAAACAAATGTACTAAATAAATCCTGCACTTTAATTAATTCTTTCAATCTCGACAATTGACTAATGAATGGGTTATTATAATTTCGAGTAAGCCGCTATGGTGAAATTGGTAGACACGCTGCTCTTAGGAAGCAGTGCTAGAGCATCTCGGTTCGAGTCCGAGTAGCGGCATGGCATCCTATCCTATCTTCTAAAAGAAGTCCTATAATGAATTCAATTCCCGATTTCTATTCCGAGTCTTCATACCTTTTTTATTTTCATTATAGATATTTATTTTCATTATATATATGATATTTTCAACTTTAGAGCATATATTAACTCATATATCGTTTTCGGTCATATCAATTGTTATTTCCATTTATTTGATAACCTTATTAGTCAATGAAATCGTAGGATTATATGATTTGTCCAAAAAAGTCATGACAATAACTTTTTTCTGTGTAACGGGATTGTTAATTACTCGTTGGTTTTTTTCGGGCCATTTACCATTTAGTGATTTATATGAATCCTTAATCTTTCTTTCCTGGGGTTTTTCTATTTTTCATATGGTTCCGTGTTTTAAAAAGGATAAAAACCATTTAAGTACAATAATCGCACCAAGTGTTATTTTTACCCAAGGCTTTGCTACTTCGGGTCTTTTAACCAACATGCATCAATCCGTAATCTTAGTACCCGCTCTACAATCCCATTGGCTCATGATGCACGTAAGTATGATGATATTGGGCTATGCAGCCCTTTTATGTGGATCATTATTATCAGTGGCTATTTTAGTTATTACGTTTCAAGAAGTCATTAACATTCTTGCTTTTACCAAGAATTTTGATTCGTTAAATAACGAATTTGATTTTGCTGAAATCAAATACATGAATATGAATGAACGAAACAATGTTTTACGAAAAACTTCTTTTTCTTCTTCTAGAAATTATTACAGGTCTCAATTTATTCAACAATTGGATCGTTGGGGTTATCGTATTATTAGTCTAGGTTTTCTCTTTTTAACAATAGGTATTCTTTCAGGAGCAGTCTGGGCTAACGAGGCATGGGGATCATATTGGAATTGGGATCCAAAGGAAACTTGGGCCTTTATTACTTGGACCATATTCGCGATTTTTTTACATACTAGAAAAAAGAAAAAATTGGAAGGTGTAAATTCTTCCATAGTGGCCTCTATAGGATTTCTTATAATTTGGATATCTTATTTGGGGATCAATCTATTAGGAATAGGACTACATAGTTATGGTTCATTTACATCTTTTTGAATTAAAATGAGTAGTCAAGAACCTGAGAAATAAAAATATGGAAAGTATAAAGTATATAGATATACTTTCCATAAATGAAACTTCCCCAAAATCGTCGAGAACCCTTTAAATCAGTACATTACTTAACTTGATTTAAAGGGTTCTCACAAACAACAAACATATTCGATTACAATTCCATTTTTGTGAAGTGAATCTAACGGAAAAATCTTTTTTTCATTGTCCAAAGGTTTTTGCTCTTTTTGATTTTATTCATGAAAACTATCTATCAAAAATTAGATAGAATAGCTTCAACCTTCTCAACCGAGAATGAGAAAATGAAATCCGGATAAATACCAAGACCTATTACGGGTATAAGGATAGAAATCGAAATAAATAATTCTCTCGGCCCAGAATCAAAAAAAGAAGAGTTTGGTGTATTAAAAAACTTGTATCCATAGAACATCTGCCGTAAGATAGATAATAAATAAATAGGAGTTAATATCATTCCAATTGCTGTTACAAAAGTAATTAGTATTTTCATCATTAAAAGATATTTTTGACTAGTAATTATTCCAAAAAAAACTATCAATTCTGCAACAAAACCGCTCATGCCCGGCAATGCAAGAGAAGCCATCGATAAGATAGTAAAAAGCGTGAATATTTTTGGCATTGGGATAGCCATTCCGCCCATTTCGTCAAGATAAAGAAGACGTAGTCTATCATAACTCGTTCCTGCCAAGAAAAAAAGAGCAGCGCCAATAAATCCATGAGATATTATTTGTAAAATGGCCCCGTTGAGCCCAGTATCACTTATAGAACCAATTCCTATAATAAGGAAACCCATATGAGATACCGAGGAATAAGCTATTCTTTTTTTTAAATTACGTTGACCAAAAGATGTTGAAGCGGCATAGATTATTTGAATAGAACCTAATATCATTAACCAGGGACAAAATATGGAATGAGCGTGGGAAAATAATTCCATATTAATTCGAACCAACCCATATGCTCCCATTTTTAATAAGATTCCGGCTAAAAGCATACAAGTGCTGTAATGTGCCTCTCCGTGGGTATCTGGTAACCATGTATGTAAGGGTATCATCGGCGATTTGACAGCAAAAGCAAGAAGAAATCCCATATAGAATATTATTTCTAGCGCCACGGGATACGATTGATTAGTTAATGTTTCCAAATTTAATGTCGGTTCATTGGAACCATAGAAACCGATACCCAGAATTCCCATTAATAAAAAAACAGAACTTCCCGCAGTGTACAAAAGAAACTTTGTAGCGGAATACAAACGTTTCTTTCCCCCCCACATGGATAAAAGTAGATAAACGGGAATTAATTCCAATTCCCACATGATGAAAAAAAGTAAAATGTCTCGAGAAGAAAATGGTCCTATTTGACCGCTATACATTGCTAACATCAGGAAATAGAAGAATTTGTATTCTCGAGTAACTGGCTGAGCCGCTAACGTGGCTAAAGTGGTGATAAATCCCGTCAGTAAAATGGGTCCTATAGAGAGTCCATCTATTCCAAATCTCCAGTAAAAATCAAAAAAATTGATCCATTTATAATTCTCCGTCAGTTGGATTAGTGGATCATCCAATTGGAAATGATAACAAAATGCATAGGTTGTTAGAAGGAGATCGATTAAGCATATACAAATGCTATACCACCTAATTACCTTATTTCCCCTATGAGGAAATAAGAAGATTAAGGAACCCCCGGCTATTGGCAAAACTACAACTATTGTTAACCAAGGAAAATAATTCGTGATAAAAATAAGATACACTTGGGCCAGAAAAGCCCGCGCTCAAAATAAAAGAGAAAAAAACCTTTTCTCTTTTATTTTGAGCGTGGGTTTTTGCCAGTAAAAAAACCTATTCGTGTGGTGTTTTTTGAAACGTATCAATAACCTAGACCCATACTTCGAGTTGTTTCATGCCATAAATAAACTCGAACACTTAAGAAATCCGTCGGACAGGCGGACTCACATCTCTTACAACCAACACAGTCCTCTGTTCTTGGGGCAGAAGCTATTTGCTTAGCTTTACATCCATCCCAAGGTATCATTTCTAATACATCTGTTGGACAGGCTCGGACACATTGAGTACATCCTATACATGTATCATAAATCTTTACTGAATGTGACATTGTATCTATAGTTTGAAAATCCAAATTGAAAATTCTCGATCTAGTAAACTCGTAAATGAATAATATATTTACACACCAGATGAATCAATGATTTGTCAGAATTTTGCTAATCAAAATAGACGTCTAGATAAATTTAGAAGAACGAACAGAAGAGGGCCAGGATACTTTGATTCTTATGATTTTGCAAACATGATCATACGTTGTGTAGCATACATGCTAATTTGAATTGATAAATATTACACTATTCAAAATTCTACTTTTGATTAATTATGATTAATGCTATTTATTCAACAAATTTGATTGATTGATACGGGTTGATTTTCTGTTACGAGAAATGGAAGAAACAATAGCTGGTCCGATAGCTGCTTCAGCGGCTGCAATAGCTATAACAAAAATGGAAAAAATATTTCCTTTTAATTGGCGATTATCAAAAAAATCAGAAAAAGTTACGAGATTTATATTAACTGCATTCAATATAAGTTCAAGACACATAAGGGCTCTAACCATATTTCGGCTCGTGATCAATCCATAGATACCAATAGAAAATAAATAGGCACTCAAAACAAGTACATGTTCGAGCATCATTGACCAACTCCTTATCAATTTTGATTCATTTCAATATGAAGAACAATTTAACAGATTCGATTGACTAAAGAATATAATAAAAAAAAGAATATATCGGCAATAAAAAAAATAGTTTCTACATAAAAACTCTTTCACTTCACATAGAATCACATAGAATTCTACAGAAATAAATGTGAGAAAATGGAATCTGGATTTATATTGCTAGTTCTCTACAGATTTTTTATTGGCGAGCTACAACAATTGCACCTATCAAAGAAACTAAAAGAATTATTGAAATGAGTTCAAATGGAAGAAAAAAATCTGTTGATAAATGAATTCCAATTTGTTGACTAGTACTTATCAAATCTTGCTCAATAATCTGATTTGGTCTTGTAGTCCAAATAATTCCGTACCAGGATGTATCTGGAATAGTAGTTATTAGTGAAACAAAAATACTTGTACAAACCATCAAAGTAATCCCATCCCCAATGGTCCAAAGATGAAAATCTTGGTCATATTCTGAACTATTCATGAACATCACAGCAAAGATGATTAAAATGGTAATAGCTCCCACATAAATAAGTAGCTGTGAGGCAGCTACAAAATGGGAGTTTGATAAAATATAGAATAAAGATATACAAACAAGAACCAGTCCCAACGAAAAAGCAGAAAAAATTGGGTTGGGAAGTAATACTACTCCTAGACTTCCTAATACAAGACCCGATCCCAGAAAGACTAAAAGAAAATCATGTAGCGTTTCAGGCAAATCCATTATATGTAAAAAAAAGAAATCGAAATTTCATGACCTTATTGATATGACCAGGAAAAAAATTTTTATATACTTCAAATTATCTTTGCATTGAAAAAAATCTTGAATTGATATATATAGGTACAGTTAGATAATATAATCTATGTAATTCCAGTCTTTATACGAAAGAGTAGTTTGAAACTATACTAAAAAACTAAAACTTATATATATATAATAGTATAAAAAATAGATAATAAATAGATAACTATTTAATATTTCAAATTTAGAAAATTTATCTAGTTAAGATTTCTATAATCTAGACTAGAATCTAATCTAGAATATGAATGTAGTAATGTAGTGTAGAATATTTCTAATCTGATATAGATTATCTATTTTCTTCATTTTTTTATATTATAATTATAATTTTTTGGAATATTTTTCAAAATTTTATTTATTTGAATTGTTCTAATTGTATAATCATCAATTACTGACATTGGTAAACGGCCCAAAGCTATTTGATTATAATTCAATTCGTGACGATCATAAGTCGAAAGTTCATATTCTTCAGTCATTGATAAACAATTTGTTGGACAATACTCAATACAGTTACCACAAAAAATACAGATTCCGAAATCAATACTATAATTAAGCAAGCGTTTCTTTCGAATATCCGTTTCGAGTTTCCAATCAACCACGGGTAAATCTATAGGACATACACGAACACATACTTCACAAGCAATGCATTTATCAAATTCAAAATGGATTCGACCGCGGAAACGTTCCGATGTGATTAATTTTTCATAAGGATATTGAATAGTTACAGGTAAACGATTTGCGTGAGATAAGATAATCATGAAACTTTGACCAATGTACCTTGCAGCTCGGACTGTTTGTTGACCATAATTCATGAACCCAGTTACCATAAGGAACATATCGTAAATATCTATGAGTATTTTTGTTTTCTTTCTCTTATTATATTTGAGACAAGTAATGAATATAGAAGATCAATCAATTATAGTGAAAACAATTGAGACGAAGTTGTTAATAATAGATTACCGAGAGAAATAGGTAAAAGAAATTTCCATCCAAGATTTAATAATTGATCCATTCTTAGCCTAGGCAAAGCCCATCTTGTTATGATAGAAACGAATAAGAAAAAATAAGTTTTAGCTAATGTAAGAAAGAGATCAATTGTAGTTCCAAAAACTACATATGTTTTATTTATTTCAAAAAACTCAGAAACGAATATGTACGGAATAGAGATATTTGAACCGCCCAAGTAAAGAACTGTTACAAATAATGAAGAAATTAATAGGTTTAAATAGGAAGCAACGTAAAATAAACCAAATTTGATACCCGAATATTCTGTTTGATAACCCGCTATTAATTCTTCTTCCGCTTCTGGTAAATCAAAAGGTAATCTTTCACATTCCGCTAGGGAAGAAATTAGAAAAACGATGAAACCCATAGGTTGACGCCACAAATTCCACCCCCAAAAACCATATTTTGATTGCGCATCAACTATATCAACTGTACTTAAACTGTTAGATAATCCTAGTCGGTGATAACATTACTGTTCCCATCTCTATTACAGAACCGTACATGAGATTTTCACCTCATACGGCTCCTGGAAAGCCTTAAGTAAATCTAAGGACCGGGCCGATTATTTATCTCTCTCTTGATATATCCCTAAGATAGATAAGATTCAAATCTATCGGACGGTTCTGAATTAGACCAATTCAATTCTGTCTGTTCTAAATAAATTAAATAAGAAAGAGAAATCCATTTTAATAAAAGATACAAAAGCTACTTCTGAATTGATCTCATCCCTTAAAAATCAAAATTTGAATTTGTTGAGTAATAATTGAATTCTTAAACTTAAATAAAATACGCTTTTACAATTATTCATAACCCTCATCATTTTTTTCAATTACGAAAAAGAATTACACATTAGTTTCTTAATTATAACATGAAATTTATCTCCATGAATATGGGTATAAGAAATCAAAAACGAAAAAGCGATCTCCCTTTCGTTTTTGATTTCTTGTGTTTTTTTCGTTCCTATTCTTCTTTTTTGTGCTATGAAAAAAGGACTTAAAAAATTTAAAAGGATTTTTTCGTTCCTGATAATCATTTCTTTAATAAGTGGATGGAAGCATACTCTGGATCGGAGTTGTGGGGAGTACTGCTTTATTTTTTCTACCAACTTAAAGCCCCAATTAGTATTCTTTTTTCTATTATGCGTAAATTATCAAAAAGATAATTTACACAATCTGCGTGACTAATCCTTTGTGTATCTTGGTGTTTCTAACCATCCACCCCTTTTTTGATTAACCCCTTATTTTTTAGTTTATGTTAATACATTTATGATAATTCATACAAATGGTAACTAAAACTCAAGAAGGTTGGTCTTTTGAGCCCGCTTCAAAACAGGATGATTAATTATCCAATCTTGGGTAAAAAGGCCTCTTCTGTTTATTTATAATTTTATTTCACTTCATTCTTATACATAGAAAATGAGACTCAATATTTTTACTGCCATTTTAAATCATCATCATACTATATATTAACTATAGTATGATGAACTTATATTCAATAGAAGCTGTTTTATTTCACTCATCTAACTATCTGATTTAGTTCTTCAATCCGAATTGTGAAAAAGAAGATGAAGAGAATAAAAGTCTCTATTCAATTCATTCCACTCCTTTCTTATTATAGTACTATAAAAAAGAGAGTAGCATAGCAATAGCATCGAATAACTTTTTCTGTTTCAACGAATCGCACGTAGAGATATTGATAAGACACATAGAGTTAATGGTATTTCATAACTAATCGATTGAGCAGCAGCTCGTAGACCACCCAAAAAGGAATATTTATTATTTGACCCATATCCTGACATAAGAAGTCCAATGGGCGCAATACTCGAAATAGCAATCCATAAAAAAACACCTATATTTAAATCAGATAAAACAAAGTTATAGCCAAAAGGAATTACTGAATAGCTTAGTAGAATTGATATGACTGATATGGATGGTCCGATACTGAATAAACGAATATCTCCCCTAGATGGAAGAAGATTCTCTTTGAAAAGTAGTTTTGTTCCGTCTGCTAGAGCTTGAAGAACTCCAAAAGGCCCAGCGTATTCAGGTCCAATACGCTGTTGTATCCCTGCAGATATTTCTCTTTCTAACCATACAATTGCTAGTACACTTATTGTGATTCCCAATACAAGAATCAAAATAGGTACAAGTACCCATAGAATTCCATAGACCTCTTTTAAAGATTCCAATTCGGAAAAAGAATGGATATCTTGGACTTCCGTTGTAGCCATTATCATTTCAACGATCAATTTCTCCCATAATGATATCTATGCTACCTAGTATTGTCATAATATCAGCCAATTTCATTCTTTTAACTAATTGAGGAAGAATTTGCAAATTGATAAAACCTGGTGGACGAATTTTCCATCTCCAAGGAAAACCATTCTGATCTCCTATTAGAAAAATTCCCAATTCTCCCTTGGGGGCCTCAACTCTTACATAAAGTTCTTGTTTCGGCAATTCAAAAGTCGGAGACGATTTTTTACCAATGAATCGATAATCAAAATCATTCCATTTTGGCTCCTTTTCTCTATCAAAGCAGCGGATTTCCAAATTTTCATATGGCCCGCCGGGAATTCCTTCCAAAGCCTGTTGAATCATTTTGATGGATTCGATCATTTCACCAATTCGAACTAAATAACGAGCTAATGAATCTCCTTCTTTTTGCCATTGAACTTCCCAATCAAATTCCTCGTAACACTCATAATTATCAACTTTACGTAGATCCCATTGTATTCCGGAAGCTCGAAGCATGGGTCCTGATAAACCCCAATTTATTACTTCCTCTCTACCAACAACACCTACTCCCTCAACCCGTTCTAAAAAAATGGGATTTCGCGTAATAAGGTTTTGATATTCAACAACCCTTGTTAAAAAATAATTGCAGAAATCAAAACATTTATCTATCCAACCATGAGGTAGATCAGCTGCTACTCCTCCGATACGAAAAAAATTATGCATCATTCTCATACCTGTCGCAGCTTCAAATAGATCATATATTAATTCTCTTTCTCTAAAAATATAGAAAAAAGGGGTTTGTGCACCAATATCTGCCATAAAAGGTCCCAGCCATAGTAGATGAGAAGCTATACGACTTAACTCCAACATAATTACTCGGATATAGCTGGCTCTTTGAGGTACTTGAATATTTCCCAATTGTTCCGGTCCGTTTACGGTTATTGCTTCTGTGAACATAGTAGCTAAATAATCCCAACGTGTTACATAAGGCAGATATTGTATAATTGTTCGGTTTTCCGCAATTTTTTCCATCCCTCTGTGTAAATAACCCAATATGGGTTCACAATCAATAACATCTTCACCATCCAGAGTAACAATAAGTCGAAGAACACCATGCATTGATGGGTGGTGGGGCCCCATATTGACTATCATGAGGTCTTTTCTTGTAGCTGGGACATTCATAGGTTTTTCCTCGATTCATTCTTCCATGAATCGTTAAAAAAAAATTCATCAAAATTCAGGATCTAATAAATCGAATAATTGAAAATGACTCTTGAAATTAACGAATTTGTGACTCCCGAATATCCAACTGATTTATTAATTTTTTATAACGTATTCTATCTTTCTTTGCCAAATAAGACAGTAGTCGTTGCCGTTTTCCCAGAATTTTACGTAAACCTCTTTGAGATAAATAGTCTTTTCGGTGTAATTCAAAATGTGAAGTAAGTCTTCGTATCTTATTAGTGAAATGGAATACTTGACATTCAACTGATCCGGAGTTTTCTTTTTTTTTGTGTGAAATAACAGGTATAAATGAATTTTTTATCATAAAATGAAATGAAAGCTTTTCTCTCCCCTCCTTTTTGTTTTGATAGATATTTTTATTGATCAGTAATAGTAATGACACTAATTTTGAATTTGGTATATAAAATTCTCTTCATTTACTTAACAATTTTGCTTAACAATTCTGAATTTCTTTTTTTCAAAAAAAAAATGAATTATTATTAAGCAACCCAATTCAAATAGATTTCAAATAGATATAAAAATACTATATTTATTTTATAGATTTAAAAAATAAACAATTCTATTGTATACTTCAAAAAAAAGAAGACGATTTTATTGATTCATTTTTCTATCTAATGGATACATCATTGAATTAGTATCCATCCCACAATGCGTGGGCGCATTTATCTTATCTATTTATTTATATTTATTTTATCTTATATATATATAAGATATATAAAGATATATATATAAGATAAAATAAATATTTATTTTATCTTATATATATCTTCGCATATCCGATATGTTATGAGAAATATTACGAGAAATGATAAATGAGAGGATTATCTATCAAATTTTCAATCGCGGATACATTCGTATCCTTAATATACTGAAACGGCTTCCATTCTGGGTATCAAACCAATAACGATTTATACAAGCTAAATCTTCTAATCGATAATTTGGCCAAAGAAATAATTTAAAATTCATTAGTTTTTTTTTTTCTCTATCAAGATCTTTCTTTTTAGCCAAAACTTGACTATTTATTTTATTCTCGTTGTAATTTCTTGTGTTTCTATCGACAGGATTTATAGGATTGAAACAAAGTAGAATTCTCAATTCTCTACGTCGTCTAGTGGATAAAAGATTTTCAGGAATAAGCAAATCATAATGATTTTTATCTTTATTTTCTGAATTTCTTTGAAAGCGCTTATTCTTAATCAACGATAGCCTTGTGGTTTGGTATATAAAAAATTCTTCATAGTTTTTCATAGACAGTCGAAGAGGTTCAATAAAAAATATTTGTTTTTCCATCAATTCTTCATTGTCCTTAAATTCTGTAAGAGTGAAATCTGTATGAGTCTGAATTGCCATATTATCTAGACTGATGTCTCCCCTTTTCATAGAGATTATAGAAAATTTTTTTATATCTTTCAATCTAACAAGGAGACAATAAAATTTGACACTATCCATTAGAGTTTCGTGTAGGGAAATATGAGAGTTCAAAGAAAAACCCAAATATTTTTCTAGTAAGAAATCCCGTTCTGCCTTTAGATCCTTCCTGTCTAGATTTGGACCTAGATCACCATTCTCCCTGTCTGATCCTTCATCATTTTCGTTTGAGAGAGATGAGTTTAGATCTAATCGACTCGCAGATTCTGCTTTTGCTCGATTTTGAGTGTTTAACTCGGATTCAAAAGATGGGCTCAAAGTATCTATTTTTTTTTTCTTTCCAGAAATGTTTTTCCTTTCACTAAGATCTTGCTCTTTTCCATAAAAATTGAAAAAAAGGGGTTTGATTGGTAGGATCCAAGGATTCTTCTGATATGCATTATAAGATCTCCATAATTTCAAAAAGAACCACAATTTCGGATTCAATATGGAATCATTTAATTTCGACTTCGATCTCGAATCATTTAATTTCAATTTCGATATGGAATTATTTAATTTCAATTTCGATATGGAATTATTTAGTCTTTCTACACCCATTACCCTCCAATCAAAATACTTTCTATCCAATTTTTTTTCCATTTCCATATCTATATCTATAAAAACATCTTCCACTATATAATTTTGGAGAGAGAGCTCGTCCTCGTCCATTATATCAAAAAATTCCTTTTTTCGTGTGTTGTCAGAAATTGTTTCGAATGGTGATCTATATCCATCACTATATGATTTTTTCTTATCTCCATAATTATAATTAAGATATTGATATGAAAAACGATCATATCTATATTGTTTTTTCATTTTTTTTTTGAATTCTAATAAGTCTAAGTCTACTTGTTTGTAAAGATTTAATCGGTTTTTTTCATCTGAATCATATTCGATGAAATCTTTATTTTGAGCCACACGCTGTTCATTGATTCTCTTTCTCCAGGTTTGTGATACTAATCTTGACCATCTGCTCTGAGGTAAATCATATTGATAATGAACCTTTAACCAATTTGTCCATTGATTCATTACAGACTCGGAAAGGTTCTTAAGAAAAAAAGATCTTAACCTAGACTTATCTACGTTACTACCTTGGATTTGTGATAATTTCAAAAATACATATGCTTGTGACAAAGAAGATACGTCACAAGAATTCTGTGAATTTGTATCCGTAATATCCCAAGATTTTTCTATAATCGACATAATTGGAATTATACTTGGATTTGTTTTCTCAATTCTTTTTGCATTTGTTTTTTTATTGGAATTATTGGAAATGGATTTATTTACAATTTTTTTTTTTGATTCAATAAAAAGTTGTACATTGATCCGAGGAATACGAACGATACATAAAAGGATATCTACGTATACCCTTTCCATGAAAAATTTGAAAAAAGAATAGGATTTACGGGTAAATCGAACAGTTCTTCTTTGTAATCTTTTCCAAATCTTGTTTTCTAATTCTAATCTTTTCGCATCAGAATCAGAAGTTGTTTTGTTCAAATTCAAATTTATTATCTCTGAAGTTATAATCCCCTCTTTTTCTTCTTGTGTCATTTTTTCTATTTCTTTTATGATTGTCTTTGTTTTAACATTAAGATCTTTTATCCTTTTTTCTGTCAATTTTATCCTTTTTTCTGTCAATGAACAATTTGTCCAATTACTAGGTTGAATTAGAACGGGTGATTCCAAAATCATTGGATTATTCGTACTGATTGTTGAATTGTTTTTGCTTTCACTCAATTCTTCTATTTTGTTGAATCTAAACTGAAGACTTTTAAGAATACTTTGGATGTTCCATTTTCCTATTTCTTTTAAGATAGTTCGAACCCATTTTTTTCTTTCATTTGAAACTTTTAGAACTTTAAAAAAATGATTTTTCAAACTTTTTTTCAAATGTTTGTTAATTTGTTTAAAAATGGGACCCAAAAATGAAAATGGATTGGGAACATAATAATCTAGGTACGATTCGACTTGTGTTCCACAAGCTGTTAAAAACGGGAAGTTTTTGTCGTTCCAGTTTTTTTTGTCAGTGGATCTTTTTTTTTTTTCAGTAGATTGTACCTTAGATTTGTGCCAAGCTTTCAGAACAAAAGGAGATAAGATCCTTATCTGAAGACCCTCTGTTACCCAGTTTTTTGGAAATTCTTGGTTCGATATTGGAATTCCCTGATAGGTGCATTTAATATGCACTTCTTTTTTCCAATCCCTCAAATCTTCTGACCATTCAGGATTTTGAAATAATAGTATACGAATGATATTTTTAGTTATTATCAATGTAGGTAGTATAATATATTTTCTAAGAAGTGATTGAAATATTATTACAAAGCTTCTCATATATAGACCATATAGAATGCTTTCCCAGGCTTCTTCTATTTCTATAAGTCTTTTTTCGTCGTCGTCTTTTTGTTCCTCTTTTTTAGTCTGTTCTAGCTTTTTCTCAAACTCCAAAAATTCTGAATTGTCTGTACCAGGTTTCCTGCAATATTCTTTCCAATATTGGGAAATTTCATAGAAAAGATCATCAAACACGATCGAGGATTTCGGTATGTTGTACAAAAAAAGGGGGGAATTGGCAGTTTTTTGAAGGAGTTGGAAACTCCCTGTTTTACGCCTCATATTGCGCATAGATCCCCAGATTATTTCTCTGTAAAAATCTGGGTCGCGTGCATAATTTAGTAAAGCCAATTCTTTATTTTCATCCAATTCTTTATTTTTTTTCTTTGGTTCAATCGTATCACTCTTACTAGGACGACTATCCTCATTGTCATCAGTATGAGTAATATTCATAGTAGGAATATCTTCCTTGGAATTCTCTTTTGGACTAGTAAAAATCACGATACGGTCGGCTTTTGCAGCACGAATCAAAGCCTCCTTTGGTATGTTGTCCGCCAGTTGATCCAATTCGTCGATTAAGTTGTATGACCATCGAGGAACTGTTTTACTGATTTCGTTTATTCCAATACAATTTTTTCTAGTAAAAATTGTTTGATCGTTCAGATCAGTTCTAATTGTGTCGAATAAGAATTCTTTTTTTCTTTTTTTTTCTTCGGAATATATTTTTCCTTGTTCATGTTCTGGAAATAAAGAAAACCCGTCAAAATTCAAACTTGAGACTGATTTTGATTTTTCCGAAAATTTACTCATAAAGTTAAAAAAAAAACCAATTTCTGTTAATAATGATTTTCTATCAAATGGATCTACTTTTTGTTCCAATTCCGGAGAATGACTATTAATAGAAAGAAGGAGACCATGAATCTTATTTATCAAGATGGAATTGGTTGGGTAAGTTTCGGGTGAAAAGCTTTCTTGAATTTGTCCACGAAAGCGTCCATTCAAGAAAGGATCATATATGTTAGTTAAGTATTTTGTTTGATTTTCATCCTTACATAATCTAATTCGGTTTTCAAATACATCAAATACATCCGAAGGAAGAGATTCCTTATCTAGAACTTTATCTAGAACTTTTGCCCTTTTAAAAAATTCACTGCTTAGTTTCTTTCTTTTTTCTTCATTATTGGACCTCCAAGAATTAGACAATTCATTATAGGAGATTTTATCTCTTGTGAAGAGATCCATTTTTTTTTCCATCATTGTAAGAAAAGTAGATAAATCAGGTGGATACGTGAAAGATATTCTTTCTTTTCCATCACTTTGACAGATATGAAAAAAAAATTGTGAATTTTCATTTCTTACGGCATTGTCAAAGTGATCATTTGTTATATATCGCAACGGACGAATCCTTCGTTGAAAATCGAAAAGAATAGTTACAAGAGGGATTTTAG